AGACTCATGATGAAATAGAATCCTGGATCGAGACCTGTGATTGGTTTTTGGATGAAGAGAGAGTTTACTCGTTTCATTTCTCCACCCTAAGGCCAGAAAAAGGGATTGATCAAATTCTATGGAGTCTGACTCATATTGATCGTTTAGTAAAGAGTGACTATGGTTATCAAATGTTTGAACAAGCGGGAGCAATTTACTTACGATACTTAGTTGACATTCATCAAAAGGATCTAATGAATTATGAGTTCAATACATCCTGTTTAGCAGAAAGACGGATATTCCTTGCTCATTATCAGACAATCACTTATTCACAAACCTCGTGTGGGGCCAATAGTTTTCATTTCCCATCTCATGGAAACCCGAAACCCTTTTCGTTCCGCCTAGCGCTATCCCCCTCTAGGGGTATTTTAGTGATAGGTCCTATAGGAACTGGACGATCCTATTTGGTCAAATCCCTAGCGACAAACTCCTATCTTCCTTTTATTACGGTATTTCTGAACAAGCTGGGTTTGAAAATAGTTATTGATGATCTCGATCCTGAGGACTATATGGAAGCGCTTGATGATGTGGATATTGATGGGATTGATAATGATAGCGATCCTGCTAAGGAATATATGGATGCGCTTAGAGATGCGGATGATATTGATGATCGTGACTATTCGAACTTGGACTCGGACCCGGAGCTGAGGGAGGAGTATACGGTGGATGATGAGATACTTAGGTATATCATCGAGTTGGAAATCAACCTAGCTTCTATCAACTTGCAATTCGAATTGGCAAGAACAATGTCTCCTTGCATAGTATGGATTCCAAACATTCATGATCTGTATGTGGATGAGTCGGAGTCCCTCGGTTTATTATTGAACTATCTCTCCGGGGATTGTGAAAGACGGTCCACTAGAGAGATTCTTGTTATTGCTTCGACTCATATTCCCCAAAAAGTGGATCCCGCTCTAATAGCTCCGAATAAATTAAATACATGCATTAAGATACGAAGGCTTCTTATTCCACAACAACGAAAGCACGTTTTCACCCTTTCGTATACTAGGGGATTTCACTTGGAAAAGAAAATGTTCCATACTAATGGATTCGGGTCCATAGCCATGGGTTACAATGCACGAGATCTTGTAGCAATTACCAATGAGGCCCTATCGATTAGTATTACACAGAAGAAATCAATTATAGACACTAATACAATTCGATTCGCTCTTCATAGACAAACTTGGGAGTTGCGAGCGCATGTAAGACCGGTTCCGGATCATGGGATCCTTTTCTATCAGATAGGAAGGGCTGTTGCACAAAATGTACTTATAAATAATTGCTGCCTTATAGATCCTATATCTATCTATATGAAGAAGCAATCATGTTACGAAGGGGATCCTTATTTGTACAAATGGTTCTTCGAACTTGGAACGAGCATGAAGAAATTAACGATACTTCTTTATCTTTTGAGTTGTTCTGCCGGATCGGTCGCTCAAGATCTTTGGTCTCTACCCGGACCCGATGAAAAAAATTGGATCACTTCTTATAGACTCGTTGAGACGGATTCTGGTCTAGTTGATGGCCTATTAGAAGTAGTAGAAGGCGCTCTGGTGGGATCCTCGCTTCTTCGGCCCGAACCGAGGAATCCCTTAGAGATGATGGAAAATGGATCTCGTTCTATCTTTGATCGTAGATTTCTCTACGAATCGGAGTTTAAAGAATGGGCAGAAGGCACCGACCCGCAACAGTTAGCGGAGGATGTAGTCGATCACATAGTTTGGGCTCCTAGAATATGGCAACCTTGGGGCTTTCTATTTGATTGGATCGAAAGGCCCAATGAATTGGAATTTCCCTATTGGGCCAGGTCATTTCGGGGCAAGCCGATCATTTCTGATGAAGTGAATGATGAATATTTTGATTATGCATTTTTTGGTGAAGGGGATGGTGGATATGATGAAGAGGATGAGCTTCAAGAGAATGATTGGGAGTTCTTGCAGAGTGAAACCATGGAGTACCCTGGACGAGATAGATCTTCCAAAGAACAAGTCTTTTTTCGAAAAGGCCAATTCATTTGGGACCCTGGAGATCCACTCTTTTACATATTCAACGATGAGCTCTCTGTCTTTCTGTTTTCACATCGAGAATTCTTTGCAGATGAAGAGATGTCAAAGGGGCTTCTTCTGACTTCCCAAAGGGAGACTCTATATAAACGCGGGTTTAGCAAGAAACCGAAAGAAAAGTACTTCGAATTTTTTATTAATCGCCAGAGACGGAGACGGCTTAGAACCATTAGTTCATTATATAATCGATCTTTCCGTTCGAATATTCAATCCGCGAGTTATCAGTACTTATCAAATCTGTTCCTATCTAACGGAAGGCTATTGGATCAAATGACAAAGACGTTGTTTAGAAAAAGATGGATTTTCCCGGATGAACTGAAAATTGGATTCATGTAACAGGAGAAAGATTTCCCATTCCTTAGCCGTAAAGAAATGTGGCCATGAAAGAGGGATTAAGT